CCAAGCATCGCCCATCGGTTCTATCCCCGACTCATAACTTGAAAGTTTCTCGGGCCTTTTGCTAAGGGGGGCTAAAACTCCAGATATTAGAAATGCCAAAATTGGGATAAGACTTGAGATTATTAGAAATGCCCAGAAAATGTCGTATTCGTAAAGCAGAAACATACAAGCACTCCTATGAATGTAGAAAATGAAAATATGGGCGATTCATCAATTTGAATTAGAATTCATTATTCATTGTAAAGTTATCCATAACTATAAATTATTATTATATTATGCAAAAGGAATTTTCATTTTGCTTAAACCGTCTTAGTTTCTTTTGTTTGCTGTAGGACATAACATGTCTTCTTTCAAGATTCATTGACTAGAATCTTTCTGTTCTAGAATTTCTAATTTCTACTATATATAATATAGTAGAAATTAGAAATAGATAGTATAAATAGAATTTATATATAAATATATTATCTATTATCTATAATAATATAAAGTCTAAATTCTAAATAGAATTAGAATTTATTCTATTGATATTATTTATTCTATTGATATTATAGTAGGGCTATACGGACTCGAACCGTAGACCTTCTCGGTAAAACAGATCAAACTTATTATTGTAAAAATGATTCGAACTGTTTCAAAGACCTGACATGCATTTTTTTTTGCATTGGGCTCTTTCATTAACTGATAGAAATCTCAGCCAGTCTACCCTATTTTTTATTAACATGAATATATTGATTAACATGAATTTTTTCATTAAAAAAAAGTATTCATATATTATTATAAATGTAATAATGGATGGCTCCGCGTGCTCTGATTCAGCGTTTTGATTCCGATCCAGGAGCAATACCAAAGTGTTTCAAAGAAGGGTTATCCTGACATAGGTATGCTTTCGGCCTAGATGAACCTAAGTTAAATAAAGTATCTATTGCCCTGCTTAACTTCTTAACTTAAAGCATCCAACAGGAAATATGAGACTTCATACACCTTGAATAGGACGAAAAAAAACGCTTTGAGCTCTTATACTCACAGTGCCTGGCATTGAATAGACTGAGTATTCATCTTATGAATCAATATCTCAAATCAATGATGGTTTCCATTGGGGCCACCTAAATGGACACCAAAATCGTACCGAACACTTTGTCAGGCTTTTTTTTTCGCTTTTGTTCCCTAAAAGTAATGGAGTAAGACATCGATTTCGATTGCTCAATAAGATCAATTCTTATCTTATGATTCTATGATGGACTTCTCTAAAAAACATTGGCGCACGTGTAAACGAGGTGCTCTACCTAACTGAGCTATAGCCCTTGCGATACATATTTTATCGGTTAGATAATTTATTGTCAAGACGCATATTCCAGAATCCAATCTTCTACCTCTTTGAGGAGTATTGCTTATAAATAATATTCCATTTATAATTACATTTATCATCCATCAAAGGAAATGCGAGGGGTCCCCTTTACTTTCTCTTTGTCATTTTATTTTTCTTTGTAATGAGAAATAACCTACTTAACTCAGTGGTTAGAGTATTGCTTTCATACGGCGGAAGTCATTGGTTCAAATCCAATAGTAGGTATAATTTCTTAACTTATTAGAGTCCATCGTAGTTTTTAGACTATTCTTTTTATTTTTATTTTCTATCTTTTCCATCCTATTCTATTTATATAATATTGTATTGGACTATTCGAATCCTATTCCGCTTGATTCTATTTGATTCTATTGAAATCCGAGTAATCAATAGAACTTATTTATCCTATATAAAGAAATAAAGAAGTTCTATTGATTACTCGGACGCAGAACCAACTAGTTATGCCATCTCATTGATAGCCTCTACCCGTGTCCTAGCTCGTCTGAGAGCAAGATTTGCCTCAATTGTTTGCCTCTTTCCTTCAGCTTTTCGCAAGTTAGCTTCTGCTATTTCAAGGGTTTTCCGAGCTTCTTGTGGATCAATATCACTGCTTTTTTCCGCACCATTTACTAAAACAGTGATTGCATTATTTCCTATTCTAGCAAAACCACCCATCAAAGCCATCGTTAACCATTGGTCATTTAAGCGTATTCTCAAAAGACCTATATCTATTGCTGTGGCAATAGGCGCGTGGTTTGGTAATATGCCAATTTGTCCACTATTGGTAGATAAAATGATTTCTTTCACTTCTGAATCCCAAACAATTCGATTGGGGGTTAGTACACAAAGATTTAAGGTCATTTCTTCAATTTGTTCTCCATTTCTAAAGTCGTAGCCTTCACAGTAGCCTCATCAATGTTACCTACCAAATAAAAGGCCTGCTCAGGAAGACCATCTAATTCCCCGGAAAGGATCAATTTAAACCCTCTAATAGTTTCTGCTAGACCTACATATTTCCCCGGAGAACCCGTAAATACCTCTGCTACGAAAAAGGGTTGTGATAAGAAACGCTCTATTTTTCGTGCCCTTGCTACGGTTAAGCGGTCCTCTTCGGACAATTCGTCCAACCCCAGGATAGCTATAATGTCCTGAAGTTCT